CTGTTTATATTTAAAGGTCTAATATTTAATAGAATGCTAAATTTCTTTTTTTGTTTATTCTTCTCGAAATTATTAAATAAATCTTTCTTTTTTTTTGACAAACTCGAGAGTTCAAATGACACGCGAGGCGTCGGAATCCATCTGTAATCCAAGTCAAATAGGAATTGAAATCATAATTACAAGGATTTTCATTAAAAACGCGAAGGGGCCTTTTTTTTTTTATATGTTTATTTTCGTTCTATTGAGTAAAGTGATTTACTTAGATTCCATCTGATATTAAATTTTCACTGATGCATATCATATGCATTTTGTACGAAAGAACTCATCTTTCTTAAATCTTATTTTCTATTCTTTAAAGTCATTTTTTGGATCTAGGAGTTATTGGTACTATAATTGAATTCAAGTCAGGGGATTTCCTTCTTTCATAAGGCTTGATTAGGGGACTAAAATAATAAAAAAGGGGAGGAAGAACTTATTTATTTGAACTTTTAGGTATTTCGTGTTTGACTCTAATGACTAATTAGAAATCTATGGAAGGGGTGGGAAGAATAGAGATAAATAAATTCATTCATTTTATTTTTTTCTTTATATCTTTTATGAAAATCTTATAGAAATATTACTGAATATTAAGTTAAACAAAATATGAAAATACGTATATAAAACTAGGAAATGCATAGCCTATATGTATATATTAGTATTATTCTATGCTCCTATGCTTTATTTCAGTGCGAGTCATTTTACGTTGTGAAACAAAAATTTTATGATCTATTAAATAAATAAATAAAAAAAGCCAATTTCAATAGTTAACTATATTTATTTATAAGAGTAACAATTGTTTAATCTATCTGATAGATAGAAATCGGGATTCTTCTTTGTAGCTATTTTATAAAATAAGAATCGAAACAATAAGGGATCAAATCTTCCCTCCCATTAGTCTTTTTTATTCATTTCATAATTCATAAAAATAAACGCAAAATTTGAATTGATTCCCTTTTTTATTTATATATTTCTATTTTAGAATATAATAATTTTGATAATAAAAAAAATATTGTATTTATATTATACAATACAAATAATAGAATAAAAACACTAAAATTGGGGTTACGTTGAAAAACCTCTTCAGAAAAATTTATATCCATCTATCTAGAAGCAAAGTGATAGAGTACTATGTATATGTAGCGAATGAACCAATGATTATTCACGATTCCATAATGGAATCAATTCCATACCGGTTCCCAATTAGAGAAGAAATGTTATGGTAAAACTTCGTTTGAAACGATGTGGTAGAAAGCAACGTGCGACTTGAAAGACACGATCCGTTGTGGATTTTTACATCCACCATTTTATCTAATAATGAAGGTGCTCTTGACTCGACATCATTTCTTCTGTTTCACTACAAACCCCATTGGGTTGTAATGGAAATAGTCCATGAGGGAGCTCGAGTAGAAAGTATTGATTCCTTTCTCAGGGGCAAAGGTCTATGGTTAATGCCAATCAATAAATTGTAACAACTTCGTAAGTATATCGTTGATAGAGAAATCGAAAGGGTTTCACGTTTCCAATCTAAAAGAAAATTTATTGGAATTGCAAAAATTCTTTCCATACAAAGTGTATCATATGAGAATCAACCCTTTCTATCTATAACTATCTATAATTCTTTATTAGTATTAGAAAAAAATCGCAAAAAAGGGTATGTTGCTGCCATTTTGAAAGGATTAAGAATTGCCGAAGTTATGTCTAAACCCAATGATTTAAAACAAAGATTAAAAGGATCCCAAAACAAGAAAAGATCTTTTCCATTGTTTCCATAATTGGACCATAATAAAAATACAAATAGATTTGAAACGAAAGAAACAAAAAAGGGGGTTTAAAGACCACTCAAGAAATGAAATGCTTGAATATTTTACTTTGAGCCTTTTGAGAGTTATCTAACTTGAGTTATGAGTACAAATGGTTTTTTTAAGGAAGTAACAAAAAAGGGGGAGTTAAACCAGAATCTAATTGATTTAACCATTTTCTAGCCCCATTTGTGATTGTATGTAATAAGTAGAACTTATAGAATCATTTTTAACGAGCCGTACGAGGAGAAAACTTCCTATACGTTTCTAGGGGGGGGGGTTCTTTTTTACATCTATCCCAATGAGCCGTCTATCGAATCGTTGCAATTGATGTTCGGTCCCGAAGAGAAGGACGAGATCTTCGGAAAGTGGGTTTTTATGATCCGATAAAGAATCAAACTTATTTAAATGTTCCTGCTATTTTATATTTCCTTGAGAAAGGTGCTCAACCTACAGAAACGGTTCAGGATATTTTAAAGAAAGCGGAGGTTTTTAAGGAGTTTAACTCTAATCAAACTAAATGAAATAAATTAAGTAAATTAAATAAAAAAAATAATGAAGAAAGGTTGTATAAAACTATATAGGAGTAACTTTTTATTTTTTCTTTTGCTCTATTCATACCAGTGAATTGTATAACAGTAAAATCAGAATTTCTTAATTTA